ATGTATCCATTTGGATTTTTTTATATCATTAGGAAAACACAATTTTATATTCAAACCCGGGAATCGTTCATGAATTCAAATTCACAGTCAATGGTTAATGGTTCAAATTTATCCTGAATTTTTGTTTTGTGACTGAAAATCCACAATAGGTTTTTCAATATAAAGAATATAAAGGGGGGAAGGGGTGTTTTTAAATAGTGTGTTTGTTTTAAGATACTGTACAATTAATCGAAGAAATGTATCCAATCCAAAGAGAAAAGTAAGGATCTTTTTTAGGAAAGGGATTAAATAAAACAGTATTCAAGATACAAGTACAAAAATGAATAACCCCCCCCCCCAAAAAAAAAAATGGAATATTTTCATATATTTTTTGTATCGTTTTGGCGACATGGCCGAGCGGTAAGGCGGGGGACTGCAAATCCTTTTTCCCCAGTTCAAATCTGGGTGTCGCCTGATCAACAATAAAATCGGAATACCTTATTATGTTTTGCTGAGATAACTTGACAAATTTTTTTCCAGCAGAAGTAAGCGGGGGGGGGGGGCTCTTGATACTTGCTTGATTCTATAAGCATCTGGCGGTTCTGTTCTCTAAAATGAAAATGCTGTAAATCCTTGCGTCTAGGCTTCAGTTCAAGGAAAGATTATATTAGTGAATATTGAATGAAAAAGAATCGTTAAATCTTAATATGACAGCTCTTCTATTATTAATGTAGTGTTTATTAATTAGGTCTTGAATTAATTTGGATAGACGAACGAGGAATTTATTTGATTATTAATTTATTAGTTGCGTACGTAAAGGCCGAAAGATGCTTTGTTCGTATATAGACTCATGAAATTCTCTCTGTGCTCCTGCATTCAATTTCATATTGATTGGCTTTAATGTAATAGACTATCTTCCGATTGTTTCACAGAGACAAACAGGAGACCTAACGTAAGGATTAGATAAAATGAGAAATAGGGTATGTGATAGATAGTGCTCTATCTTGACTCTATATTTTTATACTTTTTACTTAATGAAATGAAAGTCAACAAAAGAAAGACTAGGTCTTATTATTTCTACATGTTAGTAACATTCCCTTGAAACTTCCAGGGGTGTATCTACGTATTTTGCTTGCGCTTAGTGTTTTCCGATTCTACTATAAATCATATAGGAACCTGTTAGAATTTATAATTGTGAGTTTATTGGATTGTTTCATCAACGGTATTGGGTCAGAATTCCCTTTTGACTCTGCGCCAGGGATTCCACTATTATTAATGAACATAATAATGATTAGTGAACATTAATGGAATAATTCCTTCATATTTATAGAGATAGGGGATATAATTCACATGGATATAGTAAGTCTCGCTTGGGCTGCTTTAATGGTAGTCTTTACATTTTCTCTTTCACTCGTAGTATGGGGTAGAAGTGGACTCTAGAAGTACTACTAATTGAGTTTGATTCCTCAAACTCAACCCATATCAATTGTTTTATAGATCGTTCTGCAAAGTCCTTTTTTTTACTGTTAAAATAGAAAAGAAAATAATTATGTTATTAAGTGGATACGGACTTCCTATGGGAAACAACATAGACATAGTGGTTGTCCAACAATATACTACACATAATAAAATATTGCCTTGGGCAAGTCACATATTGCGCGTTCCCGCTTTTTTTTTATTCTTTTAGAAATCTTATTTATGTTATGCTTGCTTTATTGAACTCATTTCATATCATGGTTCAAACGTTAAAAATCAGTGGGCTTTACTAATCCTTTTCGAAATCCAAAGAGGTTCCCATGGAAATGAACCACTGGATCATCTGTCAACTGATCAATCAATTACTTCTTCAGAATACTAAAAAAAGATTATTTTATTTTCTTTTTATTAATTTTTAATTATTAATTTTATTAATATAGGCCTATACTCTTTTTTCCTTCGTCAATTTGATTCTTTCAATGGAGATCGGGATTCATATTGAATAGAATCAGAAATTCTAGGAATTAGAATTGTAAGAGTAAGAATTGCCCTTCGATTTTTTCAGATTGATGATTGGAATCAACACAAATTAAATAGATGAAGCAAAGAAATAGAATTGGTACATTATGTAAATACATTACATATATGTAATTGATATCTATGAAGATACATATTGCAGATTGATCTATATTAAACCTCTATCTTTATACAGTACGACTTTATATACTACAATAACAATAATAAGTATGGTAGAAAGATTCATATATTTCTTTCTACCATACTATCGAATCTCATAAAATACTGATGATTCTCGTCCGCTTATTTCATTTAAGACACGAAATCTTAATACTTTTCATTTTCTTTTTTCTTTTCAATCATTGATAAAAACTAAACAGTCAAGTTTAATTCAAATTAATCATTTTGACTGACTGTTTTTACATATATTATAAGTAAAAAAGCAGTAGGAACTAGAATGAACAGTGCAGTAGCAATAAATGCGAGAATATTTACTTCCATAATCTCATCGTTTCATTTTTAATTAATTCGCAATAACTCGGGATTTAATCCCATAGAGCTGATAAATCTTTCGCCTGTAAATTCACTATTCAATGGGATGAATTACATCTCGACGATATCGAATCGGAGCAATATCATGAATAACAATATCTGAGCTATCAAATTGATTCATCGTCGAGAATTAAATAGTATAACATAGGAAGATCTTTTATCCATACCGAATTCAAATTTTGATTCCTGATCCGATAAATAATTCCTTTACTTTCTTTATCATTCTTTTCCTTTCCATTCTTTCTTTTCTATAACCTACGTCCCTCCTTGTGGAATCATCTGATGAAATATCATATGACCGCCTTTACACTTACTTACATTGGTTATAAAAAACCCCAATAAAATAACCAATAGAAGCGAAATGTAAAAAGGAAGAAGTTTAGTTCTAAACCCCCCTTTTATGATCTAATCTTCTTGGAAAACAAAGAAGTAGTATAAATAAGGAGAGTCCGGGTATAAAAAAATCGAGTATTCCATCAAATTCATTAAAAAGTTTGTTCTTTCTTCGGCAAGACCCTTAAACTTAAAAAAGATTATTCATTCCCTCACAAAGAGAGATAGGATCTTCTTTGAGCTTTATTTTATTAATATCCCATTTCCTTGGATTAATTTTGGGATGCATATATCAAAAATTCAGTGTGAAATTTGAATGAGATAAATTGGTTCAAATTCACATTAATAATTGAAATTATTAATTGAGGTTACACAAAATCGGAGCCCTAAAGGGATATACTTTTAATCTTAAAAGTATTATATCAAAGTTACTATGTTAAGTTAATCTTTTTTGTATCGTACAAATTCCATTTCTGTATAGCCCCCTGTAAACATATAGTACTCTATTACACAGATCGGGAATAATCGAAAAAGCCAGACTCCGTACGGTATTTCTTGGAATCCTGAATATAATTTTACCAATCATTGTACTAATCTACATATGTCTTTCTCCTATCAATTGGTACTAGTTGAATAAATGGTAATTCCCATATTTATTTGATGAGAAATGTGAAACTAATAAATAAATAAAATAGGAGGGTATCCTCTTGTGAATGAAATTCTGCTATTTCTTTTGTTCTCCTTTTCACAGCAAACGCAGAGATGAATTGATGTATTTTTTTTATTGGATTTGGATCTGTCGGGACTGACGGGGCTCGAACCCGCAGCTTCCGCCTTGACAGGGCGGTGCTCTGACCAATTGAACTACAATCCCAAGGAAATCAAGTGTACATCATACATATTCTTATGATTTAATTCAAACCCTTTCTATTTTATTTCTATTTTATTTAGATTTTAGATTAGAATAGTCGTATTGTAACAGAAACGCGAGTAATATATTTGATATACACATGGATATGCACTTTAGTGAGAGCGCCTCACGGATTGTTAATAATCCTTTCGTTTTTTATAAATTGATTAATAATCAAATAAAGCTTTCAATGAAAAAAAAAGAGTTTTTTTTTTTATTCTTTATTTTATTCTTTTCCTTATACTTCCAGATCCTTATATGAATCTAGTATGAATCTAGATCATTAGCAAGCAAGATCAGAATTTGTGAGAAAAAATAAAGAGAGCAAATGAACGGCGGTAAAATATATCAGAAAATTTTAGTTTTTTTATTCTTCCGTATTCCGATCAGGCATTTCTGGGGAACAACAAATGGGGTTCTATCATTTCATGGTGGATCGGCCAATTATTGGGCCGAGCTGGATTTGAACCAGCGTAGACATATTGCCAACGAATTTACAGTCCGTCCCCATTAACCGCTCGGGCATCGACCCAGGAAGAATCAATTCCCGGCTTATTGATAATCCATGATCAACTTCCTTTCGTAGTACACCTACCCCCAGGGGAATTCGAATCCCCGCTGCCTCCTTGAAAGAGAGATGTCCTGAACCACTAGACGATGGGGGCAAGTATGCCCGACCGCCATCATACTATGCTCATTGTATGAACAGTTTTTTTAAATTGTCAATATAATGTGGTATGATTAAATCTGAAAGATCTTTCCCTCTTTTCTGATTCCATAGAATCTTTTGATTCGTATTTATATTCATGAATCATTCATTCTAATCATATAATTTTTTTTTAATATTATTTTCATTAAATTTTCAATTTTATTATAATTCTAATTAATTAGAAATAGAATTATATCAAAGAATAAAATAAATAAGGAAAATGAATATAAGAATAAATAGATATTAATTATAAATCGATATTATTAAAATTATTAATATTAAAAAAAAGAAATAAAATAATAAACTAAATCGGTAGAATAGAAATAATACGAGGTATAGGACCTTTTGGGGAGTGATTGGTCCGCCAGATCGGAAAGGGGAATGAAACTTCATTTCTTCCGCTTTCATTCATTTTGTTAAGATTAGATAGATATATTTCTATCTTACACTAAGCCAGGAAATTAAAAAAATCTGAAATTAAAAAAAAATCTGAAAATATGGGAAGAAGGATAGGGATCAACAAGT